TTATTCATGAAAATCGACCCTTATGATAAAGAAGAACCTATAAGCATAGTCGTTTGGTCGAAAAAGATTCATGTATGTTTCCAAGACAAAGTACAAATAGTAATGGATTAGTAATTCATGCAATTTGTACATAAATAAAAAAGAAAAAATTCATAAATAAAAGGTTATAATATTCGAATTTATACTTTATTTAGTTGAATATCTTATTTTATTTTTTTGTTTATTTTGCAGTAGTCGCTGCTAGTCACAATAAAAATTTCAATGAACTAAGTCAATGAGTTATGTATGGAAAAAATAAAAAAAAAATGGAAAAAAAACTACACAAATAAAACGTATCATTTTATGTTATAGTAGTGGGGAATTATGGGACAAAAAATAAATCCGCTTGGTTTCAGACTTGGTACAATTCAGAGTCATGATTCTCTTTGGTTTGCACAACGAAGAAATTATTCCGAAAATATACAAGAAGATAAAAAAATACGAGATTGTATCAAAAATTATATAAAAAAAAATATAAAAGTATCCTCTGGTGTGGAGGGAATTGGACAGATAAAGATTCAAAAAAGAATCGATCTGATTCAAGTCATAATATATATGGGATTTCCTAAATTATTAATAGAAGGTAAGCCTAAAAAAATAGAAGAATTACAGACGAATATCCTAAAAAAACTGAATTGTGTGAATCGAAAACTAAACATTTCTATTGCAAGAATTGCAAATGCTTATAAACACCCTAATATTCTTGCAGAATTTATAGCCGGACAATTAAAGAATAGAGTTTCCTTTCGTAAAGCAATGAAAAAAGCTATTGAATTAACTGAACAAGCAGGTACAAAAGGAGTTCAAGTACAAATTGCAGGACGTATCGACGGAAAAGAAATTGCACGTGTTGAGTGGATAAGAGAAGGTAGGGTTCCTCTACAAACCATTCGAGCTAAAATTGATTATTGTTGTTATACAGTTCGAACTATTTATGGAGTTTTAGGGATCAAAGTTTGGATATTTCGAAATAAAGAATAAAAAAGAATAAAATCTTTTTCTTTATCTTCAATATCCCATATTTTTTTTAATAAAACCAAAAATGAAAAATTACTTGATTTTTATTCCCCCAAAATTCTCAATTTTATAAGATTGAATCGACCAAAAAATAAAATTAATTATTTGATATTGATCCTATTGCTATGCTTAGTGTGCGACTCGTTAGTTTTTTTAGAACGGTTCCAATTTAACGACAAAACCAATTCATGGTATAAATTAATTTAAAAGAACTAATAACCAACTCACCGCTTCGGATTATCTAGATCTAAAGAATTAGTCAAAACAAAAAATCGAAATATAAAATATAAAAATAAAAAAGAAATATTAATAATATTATTATATCAACTGAAATATTGTATGAAATATTGTACAACATTAAAAAAATCATATTATTAGTTGTAAAGCAATAAGAATATACGGATAAATGAAGGGGCGAAAGAAAGAGAGAAAAATATATATGAATGATATAGAATTCTAATATGTAAAGGTCTATGGGTCATCTCAAAACAAAAAAAGTAGTGTAATAAAGCATCAATATAAAATTGATATATATATATCAATATATTCATAATATAAACTAATTAAGAGCTCTGAATCAATAAAAACTGAGAAGATTGATTCAAGAAAAAATAAAAAAATATTCTCAAAAAATCTTACTATTAGATATGAAAGAGCTCCGTGGTAGAATTCAGACCTAATCATTAATCGAGAAGCGGCGGGAACGATGAAACCTGCAAATACTTAAGATTTTATTAAAAACAAATCTTAATGATTAATTAGGTGGGATGGCGGAAAAAACCAAAAAACAATTCATTTTTTTTAGGAATTGTGTGCTACATTCCATTTGAATTTGATAATAAAAGAGTAAATATTCGCCCGCGAGAATTTGGATTTTTTTGATTTTTTGATTTTCGCCAATCCTATAATTAGAAAAATATTAGTAATAAAATATTAGTAATATAATTAAATTCAAAAAAATTAAAATTAAAGATTCATTAGAACATTATAATATAACAAAACAACATTCTCTAGTTATATACGGATAACAAAAATGGTTTCTTTTATAAGAATACATATTCAGTTATATATCAAATATATATCAAATATATATCAAAACAAAATAAAAAAATGTCGAATATACCGATAGGATTCTATGAAATCTCAAAAAATCCCGCGTTGATTAAACATATGAATATTAGTGCATATTATTGTATTGATTAAATCGATTTATATATATAGAATTGCTTCATTCGCGAGGAGCCGTATGAGATGAAAATCTCATGTACGGTTCTGGAATAGAGATGGAATTGAGAAACAACCATCAATTATAACCCCAAAAGAACCAGATTTCGTAAACAACATAGAGGAAGAATGAAAGGAATATCTTATCGAGGGAATCATATTTGCTTCGGAAGATATGCTCTTCAGGCACTTGAACCCGCTTGGATAACATCTAGACAAATAGAAGCGGGACGACGGGCAATGTCACGAAATGTTCGCCGAGGAGGACAAATATGGGTACGCATATTTCCAGACAAACCTGTTACAGTAAGACCGACTGAAACACGCATGGGTTCGGGAAAGGGATCTCCCGAATATTGGGTAGCTGTTGTTAAACCTAAGAAAATACTGTATGAAATGGGTGGGGTCCCAGAAAATATAGCAAGAAAGGCTATTTCAATAGCAGCGTCCAAAATGCCTATACGAACTCAATTCATTATTTCAGGATAATAATTAGAATTAAAGGAAAGAGGTCTTTAAGATGAAAACAAAAAAATGCAATTGTATATTCCCTTTTTTGAACACAGAATATTTTAACCTCAATCTTTGGACTGAAAGAACAAAAAATGATATGATTCAACCTCAAACTCATTTGACTGTAGCTGATAACAGCGGAGCACGCGAACTGATGTGTATTCGAATCCTAGGAGCTAGTAATCGACGCTATGCTTATATTGGTGACATTGTTGTTGCTGTAATCAAAGAAGCAGTACCAAATACGAACTTAGAAAGATCAGAAGTGATCAGAGCTGTAATTGTACGTACTTGTAAAGAACTCAAACGTAGCAACGGTATAATAATTCAGTATGATGATAATGCTGCAGTTGTCATTGATCAAGAAGGAAATCCAAAAGGAACTCGAATCTTTTGTGCAATCGCCCGGGAATTAAGACAGTTAAATTTCACTAAAATAGTTTCATTAGCACCTGAAGTATTATAAGACGAAACTTTAATTTTAATATGGATACATTATATTATTTTGTGAAAAAAAATGGATAAAATTAATTAATCTAGTTTATCTCACATATATCCCTTTTGGAGTAATTATTATTAAGTATTAGAAGTAGCAATTATTATCTATTTCAAATATATTTCAGATTAATACTTGATAACCCTATAAAATAAAATATATATATATAAAATAATAATATATATATAAATAGATAATAATAATAAATATATATACAAATAGAAAGAAATAGAAAATAAAAAGAGAATAATAAATGGAATAAAGGAGCATGTTGATTATATAGAAAGTAACGGGCAACAATCATTTTCTTTTACTATGGGTAAGGATACCATCGCTGATATAATAACCTATATCCGAAATGCTGATATGAATAAAAAAGGAATGGTTCAAATACCATTTACTAACATCGCAGAAAACACTGTAAAAATACTTTTACGAGAGGGTTTTGTCGAAAACGTCAGAAAACATATAGAAAACGACAAATATTTTTTAGTTTTAACTCTACGGTACAGAAGAAATAGGAAAGGATCATATCCAAATTTTTTAAATTTAAAAAGGATCAGTACACCCGGTCTACGAATATATTCTAATTATCAACGAATCCCGCGAATTTTAGGGGGTATGGGTATTGTAATTCTTTCAACTTCTAGAGGTATAATGACAGATCGAGAAGCTCGATTAGAAAGAATAGGAGGAGAAGTTTTATGTTATATATGGTAATCGTTCAAACATCCGAATTATATGCGAAATTTTTATCCATTAAAAAAAAAAAGAAAAAGAAAACTCCAATTTCTAATATAACTTCACACCCCTTTATTTATATATTATTATTTAGATATTATATACAAGTATATATTCTATAATTATATACAAGGGTGAATACGCGAAACGGGTTTAACTCGAATAAAAAAAAGGGGGGGGATTCACGAAAATTTAATTACTAAATAAATAACTTCCCCTGAGTATGTTTCAGGTTTCTTTATATAATGAATACAAATAAGTCATTTTAATTAGGATGTTTTTCAACTTCAACATTTTTTTTATTTTTGCAGAGAAGGCTACAATTATAAGTTCAAAATGTAAGGAAACCTTATTTTCTTCCAAAACTTTTGAATTAACTTATTAAGGAATGATAAATATGAAAATAAGGGCCTCTGTTCGTAAAATTTGTGAAAAATGTCGATTGATTCGAAGACGGGGACGAATTATAGTAATTTGTTACAATCCAAAACATAAACAAAGACAAGGATAATATTTTCATAAACGAAGGCTTTCTAAAAAAAAATAAAAAATAGAATGAATATAGAAAAAAAAAAAAATCAAATCGAATATAAATTCTAGTTAAAAAATAATAAAAGATGCGTTTGTGACATGAAATGGATATATCCATACCATATATCTTGGACTTATTTTTATGAAATAATTAAATATGGCAAAACCTATACCTAAAAAAAGTTCGCGTAAAAATGGGCGTATTGGTTCGCGTAAGCATACTCGTAAAATACCAAAAGGAGTTATTCATGTACAAGCTAGTTTCAACAATACTATTGTGACTGTTACAGATGTACGAGGTCGGGTGATTTCTTGGTCCTCCGCCGGTACTTGTGGATTCAAAGGTACACGAAGGGGGACACCCTTTGCCGCTCAAACCGCAGCAGGAAATGCTATCCGAAGAGTAGCGGATCAAGGCATGCAAAGAGCAGAAGTAATG